ATACACCTAATAGCTTACCCCTATTTCCAAGAATATCAAAAATTCTTATACATAAATACTTAAGTGTAAAAAAAGATAAGCTAATAAAGCTAATGGGCTCATACCCCACTTATAAAGGTTTCAATCCTTTTCTTTTTAATTCTTCAAATAAACAAAATTTTGTTCTATTCAACTTTAATAATAAGATCTATTTTAGCAATCTCAGGCATTTCTTGGGTAACCGTATGAATTAGCCTAGAAATAAATTTATTGAGAATTATACCTTTAATAAAAAATAAAATAAAAAATACTTCTGAAGCAATAATTAAATATTTTATAATCCAAGCTATAGCATCAACTATTCTATTATTCTCTATCTTAATTTTTCAACTTACAAAAAAAATAGAATTAATTAACTCAGCCTATTTTATATTAAACTCTGCTTTATTTATAAAAATAGGAGCGGCCCCCTTTCATTTCTGATACCCCGAAACCTTAAGAGGCATTTCTTGGGAAAATAATTTTATTATACTCACCTGACAAAAAATTGCCCCTATAATTTTAATTACTACAATCAAATTCTCAATTATATTTATTTTTGTATTCATTACCTTTTCAACACTATTAGGGAGCCTCCAAAGATTTAACCAAATTTGTATACGAAAATTCTTAGGATATTCTTCAATTAATCATATTGGATGAATACTATCAACTTTATTAACGTCTCATACAATTTGAATATTTTACTTCTTAATTTACAGATTAATTAGTATAAATATTGTAATTATTTTACAAAAATTAAATATTTTTTATTTTAATCAAATTAATGGATTACTATCATTTAACCTAAAACTAAAATTTATATATATACTAAATTTTTTATCTCTAAGAGGACTCCCCCCGTTTTTAGGTTTTATCCCAAAATGACTAATCATTAGCCATTTAGCTATAAATAACCTTTACGCCTTATCCATAATTCTAATTATTTTTACATTACTGGCAATATATGTATACCTACGAATTACTTTCTCTACCTTTTCTTTATTTTATAAACAAATAATCTTTACATTATCTGGTAAAATTACATATTTTATTTATTTTTTAAATTTTTTAACGTTAATAGGAAGAATAATCCACATTCTTTCTACTAGTTTCTTATAAGAATTTAAGTTAAAAAAACTATTGACCTTCAAAGTCAAAACTAGGGTATAAACCTAATTCTTAAACTATAAAATTTCTATTTATTTTTAAATTTGCAATTTAACGTCTTTATTAGACTATACAGTTAGTAAAAGGAATTTTAATCCATAAATAAATTTACAATTTATCACCTTAAATCAGCCATTTTACCGAATAAATGGATTTATTCTACAAACCATAAAGATATCGGAACTTTATATTTTATTTTTGGGGCATGATCAGGAACTATTGGAACTTCCCTTAGTATCTTAATTCGGACTGAATTAGGCACCCCCGGAAGTCTAATTGGAGATGACCAAATCTATAATACTATTGTTACAGCCCATGCTTTCATTATAATTTTTTTTATAGTTATACCAATTATAATTGGAGGATTCGGTAATTGACTAATTCCATTAATACTAGCGGCCCCCGATATAGCCTTCCCCCGACTTAACAATATAAGATTTTGACTTTTACCCCCCTCATTAACTCTTTTAATTATAAGAAGAATTATTAGAAAAGGAGCAGGAACAGGTTGAACAGTTTACCCGCCATTATCCTCAAATTTAACCCATGAAGGGGCCTCGGTTGATTTTGCAATTTTTAGGCTTCATCTCGCCGGTATCTCCTCAATTCTAGGTGCAATAAACTTTATCTCTACTGTTCTTAATATAAAACCAATCAAAATAAACTTAGAACAAATACCCCTATTTGTTTGAGCAGTAAAAATTACTGCAATTCTTTTACTAATCTCTTTACCTGTTTTAGCAGGAGCAATTACTATACTTTTAACTGATCGAAACCTCAATACCTCATTTTTTGACCCGGCAGGAGGAGGAGATCCAATTCTTTATCAACATTTATTTTGATTTTTTGGGCATCCTGAAGTCTATATTTTAATTTTACCAGGATTCGGGATAATCTCTCATATTATTAACCAAGAAAGAGGGAAAAAAGAAGCATTTGGAGTTTTAGGAATAATTTATGCTATAATAGCTATTGGCCTTTTAGGATTTGTTGTATGAGCCCATCATATATTTACTGTTGGAATAGATGTTGATACCCGGGCATACTTTACCTCAGCAACTATAATTATTGCAGTACCCACAGGAATCAAAATTTTTAGTTGATTAGCTACATATCATGGCTCACGAATCATATTTAACCCTTCCACTTTATGAGCTTTGGGATTTATCTTTCTATTTACAATAGGAGGTCTAACAGGAGTAGTATTAGCTAATTCATCAATTGATATCATTCTACATGACACTTATTATGTAGTAGCCCATTTTCACTATGTTCTCTCTATAGGAGCAGTATTCGCTATTTTAGCTGGAATTATCCAATGATTCCCCTTATTCACAGGACTAACCCTTAATACAAAATATTTAAAAGCTCAATTTTTTACTATATTTATTGGTGTAAATTTAACATTTTTTCCTCAACATTTTTTAGGTCTTAGAGGAATACCTCGACGATACTCAGATTACCCAGATTCATACTATATATGAAATATAATTTCTTCTATTGGAAGAATAATCTCTTTAATTAGTATCCTTTATTTTATCTTTATTTTATGAGAAGCTTTTTCGGTTCAGCGAATAAATTTAACTTCTTATAATTTAGCCTCATCAATTGAATGGCTTCAAGCGGCCCCCCCGCTAAATCATAGATATAATGAGTTACCCCCTGTAATATCAAAATTCTAAAATGGCAGATTAGTGCCCTGGACTTAAACCCCAAAAATAAAGTTTATACTTTTTTTAGAAATCTCCACATGAAAAAACCTACTTTTACAAGACAGTGCATCTCCTCTAATAGAACAATTAATATTCTTTCATGATCATACTCTAATAATTCTAGTTATTATTACTATTTTAGTAAGACACATACTTATCTCCATATTTTTCAATAAATTCATTCATCGATTTTTACTTGACGGACAAACAATCGAAACAATTTGAACTATTATCCCAGCAATTATTTTAATTCTAATTGCTTTACCTTCGTTACGATTATTATATATTTTAGATGAAAATTTCAATCCAATAATTACTATTAAAGCTATTGGACATCAATGATACTGATCTTATGAATATTCCGACTATAAAAATTTAGAATTTGACTCATATATAATTCCAGTTAATGAATTAAATACCTATAATTTCCGTCTTCTAGACGTAGACAACCGAATAACTGTTCCTTTTAATTGTCAAGTACGTATAATTATTACCTCAATTGATGTAATTCATTCTTGGGCTTTACCAAGGATTGGTGTAAAAATTGACGGTACTCCTGGACGTTTAAATCAAACAAATTTCAATTTAAATCGTACTGGATTATTCTATGGTCAATGCTCGGAAATTTGTGGGGCTAATCACAGCTTTATACCAATTGTAATCGAAAGAACTTCCCTTAAAATATTTTTAAGATGAATTAATAAAAATTCATTAGATGGCTGAAAGCAAGCATTGGTCTCTTAAACCATTTTATAGTAATTAGCAATTACTTCTAATGAAAAATTTAGTTAAACTATAACGCTAGCTTGTCAAGCTAGAATTATTACTAATAATAATAATTTTTTATTCCTCAAATAGCTCCTCTTAACTGATTAAGACTTTACTTCCTATTTTTATGCTTATTTATAATAACTATTATTATAAATTATTATATTTTCATATATCCTTCAAAAATAAATTTTGAACTTAAAATAAAAAAATTATATAATTGAAAATGATAAATTTATTCTCAACTTTTGAACCATCAACTATAATTTTTTCATTAAATTGAATAAGATCCTTACTAATAATTTTAATAATTCCTTCCTTATACTGATTAATTCCCTCCCGCCTATTAATAATATGAATTTTAATTATTAAACTTTTACATAAAGAATTTAAAATTTTAATTAAAACTAATGCATTAAAAGGAAGAACCATTTTTTTTACTAGAATTTTTAGGTTTATCCTACTAAATAATTTTCTAGGATTATTCCCATATATTTTTACTTCATCGAGACACCTAAGATTTAGCCTTTCTTTAAGATTTCCACTTTGATTAGCATTTATATTATTTGGGTGACTTAAAAATACAACTCATATATTTGCTCACCTTACACCCCAAAACGCACCTGGAATATTACTCCCATTATTAGTAATTATTGAAACAACTAGTAGACTAATCCGCCCAGGTACCCTAGCCATCCGATTAACCGCAAATATAATTGCTGGACATCTTTTAGTAACACTAATAAGAAGAATAGGATCCTTACTAACTACAACTTTTGTAACAATATTAATTTTAATACAAATTTTACTTCTAATTTTAGAATCAGCAGTCTCTATTATTCAAGCCTATGTATTTTCTATTTTAATTACCCTTTATTCTAGTGAAGTATCATAATGATAGTCCATAAAAATCATCCTTATCATTTAGTTGACCAAAGACCTTGACCCTTTTTAGGATCCTTAAGAATATTCTCCATAATAATAGGTTTAATCAAATGATTCCACTTACATGAAAGTAACCTTTTAATATTAAGAATAATCACCAATTTCTTAATTATATTTCAATGATGACGAGATGTAACCCGAGAAAGGACCTTTCAAGGATTACACACCTTAAAAGTAACTTTAGGACTCCGATGAGGGATAATTTTATTTATTACCTCAGAAGTATTTTTTTTTTTAGCTTTTTTTTGAGCATTCTTTCATGCTAGCTTAACCCCTAGAATTGAACTAGGCTTAAACTGACCCCCTAAAGGAATTTTACCATTTAATCCTTTAGAAATCCCTTTACTAAATACTATAATCTTATTATCTTCAGGAATTACAATTTCATGATCTCATCATGCAATTATAGAAAATAATTATACTCAAGCAACCCAAAGTTTAAGATTAACAATTCTACTAGGATTTTACTTTACTTTTTTACAAGGATATGAATACATTGAAGCCCCATTTTCAATTACAGATAGTGTGTACGGATCAACCTTTTTTATAACTACAGGATTACATGGATTACACGTGATCATTGGATCAACTTTTTTAACAATTTGTTTTTTCCGGCTTTACCTTAATCATTTTTCTTCAAATCATCATTTTGGATTCGAAGCTGCAGCCTGATATTGACATTTTGTAGATGTAGTATGATTATTTCTTTACATTTCCATTTATTGATGAGGAAGATAACGATACCCTATTATTTATATAATATAATTTTATTATATTTGACTTCCAATCAAAAAATCTAATATTTTAGTATAAATAATTATATTTATTTTGTACCAAAGAATTTTAATCCTAATATTAATAACTATTATTACAATCCTATTAAATTTAGTGTCAAAAAAAGCTTTCAATGACCGAGAAAAAACTAGACCATTTGAATGTGGATTTGACCCAAAAAATTCAGCCCGATTACCATTTTCTTTACAATTTTTTTTAGTCACAGTAATCTTTGTAATTTTTGATATTGAATTAACCCTTCTTTTACCATTAATTTTAACTATTAAAATCTCCAATTGAATAAATTTCTCTATTACAATAAATTTATTTATTTTTATTTTATTAATAGGACTATTCCATGAACAAACCCAAGGATCCTTAAATTGAGTAAAATAGGATAATAGTTAAATCCATAACGTTTAAGTTGCATTTAAAAATTATTGAATACAATTTATCTTAAAATGAGAAGCAAAAATTTGTATTTAGTTTCGACCTAAAAGTTTGATTAATAAATCCTCATTTATAATTAATTGAAACCAAAAAGAGGTATATCATTGTTAATGATTAAACTGAGACTACTCCAATTAAAAAGCTAAGAAATTACTCAAGAAAGAGCTTCTAACTCTCCCTTAAGCGGCCCCCCCCGTTTTTAGCTTTACCCTTATAGTTTAAAAAACGTTGTATTTTCATTACAAAATTAGATTATATCTTGAGGATATCTAAAGATGTAAGCATCTCCCCAGCGTCTTCAAGGCTGTGCTCTAAATAAGCTACTTAGATAAAAAAATAAAACTAATAAAATAATAAAAATTAAGCACACAGATAAAAAAATTTTTAAATGATTTTTTGAAAAAATTTGAGCCAATTGACTAAAGAATTTTAAATTATAAAATATATGCTTTCTTCCGTAATATTCTAATCAACCTGAATCAAGAGTTTTAAAGTATCTTTTACTTAAAATTAAAAAATAATGGTTTAACCCATAAGTAGATAAGATAGGTAAATTTCATATATTAGCACAAAATGAAGAGCCAGAAATATGCCGTATGACCTTAGATTGATAATAAAATTTTATTTGAGAAAACTCGTAACCTAAGATTGACCCTAAAAAAATTATTAAAATAGTTAATAATTTTATTAAACTAGGAAGAATCAAAAAATAAGGAGTTTCAAATAAAATCCATGAAAGAATACTACCTTTAATAACCACAAGTAAAACTAAGCCTATTATTCCTTTAAGTATAATTTTTGTATTATTATCTCTAAATCTTATTAAAGAAGTAAAATTTAAATCTCTTCAAAATAAATAATAAGATAGACGTATAGAATATGAAACAGTTAGCCCAATCGATATAAAAAATAAGGTATAAATAAAAATCCCAGGCATTTCTATAGATAAAAATTCAGCAATTAAATCCTTTGAATAAAACCCTGACAAAAAGGGAATTCCACATAAAGCAAAATTTGAGATATTTATACAAACACAGGTTAAAGGTATAAAATAAGAAACCCCACCTATTCTTCGAATATCCTGAGTACTATTTAAATTATGAATAATAGCCCCCGCACACATAAATAAAAGAGCTTTAAATAAAGCATGAATTAATAAATGAAAAAAAGCAAGCTTTGATCCTCCTAGACATAAAATAGTAATTATTATACCTAATTGACTTAATGTAGAAAGAGCAATAATTTTTTTTAAATCAAATTCTAGATTTGCTCCTACTCCTGCTATAAATATAGTCAATAAAGCCCCATATAATAAAATTATTATTATTATAGACGAAAATCCTTCACTAGAACGGATTAATAAATAAACTCCAGCTGTTACCAAGGTTGAGGAATGTACTAACGCAGATACAGGGGTTGGGGCAGCCATGGCTGCAGGTAACCAAGAAGAAAATGGGATTTGAGCTCTTTTGGTAATAGCTGCTAAAATAATGAAACAGTAAATAAATATAACTAATCTAGATTCAGTATAAAATTTTAATGTAAATAAATTTCATCCCCCTAAGCTTATTATTCAAGCAATTCCTATTAAAAGAGCAGCATCCCCAATTCGATTAGAAAGAGCTGTTAATATCCCAGCATTAAATGATTTAATATTTTGGTAATAAATAACCAAAGCATATGATACTAACCCTAATCCATCCCAACCTAGTAAAATTCTAACTAAATTAGGACTAAAAATTATTATTAATATTGAAAAAATAAATAATAGTATTAAGAAAATAAAACGATTTAAATGGGAATCTCCTAATATATATTCTTTTGTATACTTTAAAATTATAGAAGAAATGAATAAAACGTATCTACCAAATAAAAAAGATAACCAATCAAATAATATAATAAATGAAAAAGAGGCTGAATTCAAAGAAAGAGCATTGAATTCCAAAAAATACTCATAACCAGAATTCAATAAAATCCCACTTAATAAAAAGAATAATAAAGAAACTCTTAACAGCAAATAAGATGATACAGATAAAAAAATTACCTAAAGTAAATTATCATACTTCTTTAATTCCACAAATTAATATTTTTTATAAACTATCAAGGTAAATTCATAAGGAAATAAGCTCAGACTTCAAAAATAAAATATTTAAAGGAACCCAATGTAAAAATACTAAAAGATACTCACGAGTACTAATTTGAAAAGAAGTATATAATCCTGAATATAATTTTCCATGCTGAGTGTAAGAATACAAAAATAAAGAATAAACAGCTCTATAAAATACTATAAAAAATAAACAAAATATAGATAATTTTCTAAAAATTGATAAAGAATTAATTAATAAAATTTCTCCTAATAAATTAAGAGAAGGAGGAGCGGCTATATTAGAAGAGCATAATAAAAATCATCATAAGGAAAGACTAGGTATAATTCTCATTACTCCTTTATTTAAATACACTCTTCGACTATGGGACCGTTCATATAAAAAATTTGCTAAACAAAATAAACCTGATGAGCACAGCCCATGCCCTAATATTAAAACTAAACACCCTCAATACCCTCAAAGATTTATTGTTATAATACCAGCTAAAGCTAACCCTATATGAGAAACTGAAGAATAGGCAATAAGTATTTTTATATCTCTCTGTCGAATACAAATTACAGAAATAATTATTCTCCCAATTAAACAAATAGTTACTACAATAAAATTAATTTGTGGGGCAATTTCTATAAAAATTTTTATAACCCGTAATAACCCATATCCCCCTAATTTTAATATAACGCCAGCTAAAATTATAGACCCAGAAATTGAAGCTTCTACATGAGCTTTGGGTAATCATAAATGAACAAAATATATTGGAATTTTAATTAAAAATACTATATTTATACATAAATATAAAAATAGGCTATTTGAAGGATTAAAAAAATAAAAATCTATTGAATAAGAATTTTTGTATACCCAAAATAAAGCTCTTATTATTGGTAAAGAGACTAACAAAGTATAAAATATTAAGTATATCCCAGCTGAAATACGCTCAGGCTGATTTCCCCACCCAATAATTAAAAATAAGGTAGGAATTAAACTTATTTCAAAAAATAAATAAAAAACAAATAAATTTAAGGAACTAAAAGTAAGATACAATCTTAGTATTAAAAAAATAATTATACCTAAAAATAATTCTCAATGATAATTTTCTTTAAATAAATTTTCACTAGCTAAAACTATTAAAGAGCAAATTCATAGCCTAAGTAAAATTAAAATATAAGATAATAAATCTAAGCCTATAAAATAAGATAAAGAAAGAACCCTAAAATTAAATCTTATTTTTATTAATATAATAAATATTATTGAAAAAAAGACTGATAAAATTAATCAAAAATCTATTCAAAATACTATAGGGATTAAAAAAATTAAACCTAAAATTATTACCATAAATTATCTATTAATAAAATTTTATCTCTACCCTGAGTTCGACTTATTAAAATTAATAATGAAAGCCCTAAAGCTCTTTCACAAACTCTTATAGATAAAAAAAATATTGATAAAAAATACTCAAAATCAAAAAATGAAAAATTAAGAAATATAAATATATACAAAGCTAGAACAATAAATTCTAAGCTTAAAAGAACCAATAAGAAATGCTTCTTTTTTGACACAAATATAATAGCCCCCGAAAAAAATAATAAAGCCAAAAAATAAGGATAATATATTAGCATTAGTTTTAATAATTTAATAAAAATATTGGTCTTGTAAACCAAAAATAAGGCTTACTTTTAAAACTTCAGGAAAAAAGGGATTCTCTATCATTAATCTCCAAAATTAATATTTTTTATAAACTATTTCCTGATATTATATCTCTTTTAATTCTAAATTCAATATTTTCAATTATATTTATATTTATAAATCATCCCTTAAGCCTAGGATGCGTACTACTAGCTCAAACTATTTTAGCTAGGTTATTTTCTAGAATTTTTTATTTTAATTATTGATTTAGTTATATTATTTTCTTAGCTATAGTAGGGGGAATATTAGTAATATTTATTTATATGACTAGATTAGCTTCCAATGAAAAATTTTTAATACCTAAATTTATATTAATTTTTAGTATATTAATACTAATAATTTTAAGAATAAATCTAATTTTTATAGATGGATTTTATTCTTTTCTAATATCATCATTTATAATAAATTATAGGCAGACTATGAATTTTAATAATTTGACTTTAAATAAATATTTCAATTACCCTTATATACATATAATAATTTTTCTTATATTTTATTTATTTATTACTTTAATTGCAGTAGTAAAAATTATTGATAAAAATTTAGGAACTTTACGACAAAAATAAATGATAAAAATATTTAAAAAATCTCCTTTAATCAAGATCTTTAATTCTTCATTAATTTATTTACCCACCCCAACTAATATCTCTACTATATGAAATTTTGGGAGACTTTTAGGTTTATGCCTAATGATTCAAATTTTTACTGGAATTTTTTTAGCTATACATTATTGCCCAAATGTAGATTTAGCTTTCAATAGAATTGCCCATATTTGTCGTAATGTCAATTATGGGTGGTTAATCCGAACTCTTCATGCTAACGGAGCTTCTTTATTTTTTGTATGCCTATATATCCATATTGGACGAGGACTTTATTATAGCTCTTATTATTTAATTGAAACTTGAATATCAGGAGTAACTATTTTTTTCTTAGTAATAGCAACGGCATTTCTTGGGTACGTATTACCTTGAGGCCAAATATCCTTTTGAGGCGCAACAGTTATCACAAATCTAGTATCAGCTTTACCTTATATCGGAAACTTAATTGTTCAATGATTATGGGGGGGATTCGCAGTAGATAATGCTACATTAACCCGATTCTTTACTTTTCATTTTCTCTTACCTTTTATTATTTCAGCATTAGTAATAATTCATTTATTATTCCTTCATCAAACTGGATCCAATAATCCTATTGGTACAAATAGAAATATAGAAAAAATCCCCTTTCATCCTTACTTTACATTTAAAGATTTAATAGGATTTCTTATCACTACTTTTTTATTAATAATTTTAACCCTTCAAAACCCATATTTATTAGGAGATCCAGACAATTTTGTGCCAGCTAATCCCCTAGTAACTCCAGTACATATTCAGCCTGAATGATATTTTTTATTTGCTTATGCTATCCTACGAAGAATCCCTAATAAACTAGGAGGAGTAATTGCATTAGTAGCCTCAATTGCCATTCTTTACGTTTCTCCTTTTATTAATAAAAAAAAATATCAAAGAACTCAATTCTACCCTTTAAATAAAATTATATTTTGATCATTATTTACAATTGTAGTTCTATTAACCTGAATCGGAGCTTGTCCTGTGGAAGACCCATACATTTTAACCAGACAAATTTTAACTATCCTTTATTTTTCTTATTTTATAATTAATCCTTTAATAGCTAAATTTTGAGATTACTTAATTTTCAAATACTAGTTAATGAACTTGTATAAGTATATATTTTGAAAGTATAAAAAAGAAATAATAGTTTCTATTAACTCAAACTAAATAAAATTAACTAACTGAAAAGAGGTTAATATTAGTATCACAATTAATTATATAAAAATAGAAATGACTCGGAAATTCCAGGCATTTCTTGGGCTTTACCTACTAAATCAGACTAAAAAAAATTAATTAACTAAAAAGAGGTTAATATAAATATTATAATTAATTATTAAATTTAAATTATAAATTTAGCTTAACTTATTTTTAAATGTGGCTTTACCATTTATTCAGACTAAAAAAAATTAACTAACTGAAAAAAGGTTAATATAAATATTATAATTGATTATTTAAAGTTTAAATCTTACTTACAAATTTAGCCTAACTATTTTGATATGTGGCTTTACCACTTACTCGGACTAAAAAAAATTAACTAACTAAAAAGAGCCAAAATAAATAAATTTAAACCTAAATAAAATACTAATATATTCAAAGCAATAGCCAAATATCTTTTTCATGCTAAATATATCAACTTATCATAACGATACCGAGGATAAGACCCTCGAACTCAAACCCAAAAAAAAGCAAATCCTACAACCTTTATAAAAAAAAATAATCTATAAAGATTAGGCCCTATAAATAAAATTACACATAAAGTTCTTATAAATAAAATTCTGGCATACTCTGCTAAAAAAATTATTGCAAATCCCCCACTTCCATACTCAACATTAAATCCAGATACTAACTCAGATTCTCCTTCAGCAAAATCAAAAGGAGCTCGGTTAGTTTCTGCTAAAGATGAAACTACCCATATAATTCTTAAAGGTAGAAGTAAAAACAAAAATCATGTATTTTTTTGGTACTTAAAAAAATCTAATAAATCAAACCCGCCTACTAAAATTAAAAAAGATAAAAAAATTAAAATTAATCTCACCTCATAAGAAATTGTTTGTGCAACTGCCCGTATTGCTCCTAATAAAGCATAATTTGAATTTCTTGATCATCCAGCTAATATGATAGTATAGACTCTAAGTCTAGAAATTCTTAAAAAAAATAAAACAGATATATTAAAATTTAAATTAATAGAAAAAAAAGGAAGGCATATTCATAAAAGTAATGCCAAGAATAAATTTATGATTGGAGAAATATAATACAAAATTAAATTAGCCAGAGATGGAAAAACTTGCTCTTTTGTAAATAATTTAATTCCATCACTAAAAGGCTGAAGTAATCCTCCTATACTAACCTTATTAGGCCCTTTACGAATATGGATATACCCTAAAATTTTCCGTTCTATCAAAGTAAAAAATGCTACTCTAATCAAAACACAAATTATTAAAATTAACCTTGAAATTATTATTAAAAATAAATCTTTTATTGCCAAGTATTATTTGTAATCTCTTTACCTGAAAAGATTCTAAATCTATCGCACTTTTCTGCCAAAATAATTTTATATTAATAGAATTCTTACTATAAATTTTAAATTAAATATTTGGTCCTTTCGTACTAAAATATTTTAAATTTATAGAGATAGAAACCAACCTGGCTCATACCGGTTTAAACTCAGATCATGTAAAATTTTAAAGGTCGAACAGACCCAAAACTTTTAACTGCTACGCCAAAATTTCATTTTAATCCAACATCGAGGTCGCAATCTTTTTTTTCGATTAGAGCTCTTAAAAAAAATTACGCTGTTATCCCTAAGGTAATTTTATCTTATAATCTTTTAAAAAGGATCAATTATTCATAAATCAATGATTAGATAAAAAGAAAGTTCAATTAATTTCTTAATCACCCCAATCAAATACTAAATAAACCAAGATTTTTAAATACTAAAAATTCAAGATAATTTTAATATTAAACTCTATAGGGTCTTCTCGTCTTCAATACAAATTTAAGCTTTTTAACTTAAAAATAAAATTCTAATTAATTTAAATAGAGACAGCTATTTTTTCATTCAACCCTTCATACAAGCCCCTAATTAAGAAACTAATGATTATGCTACCTTTGCACAGTTAAAATACTGCGGCCATTGAATTTTTCATTGGGCAGGTCAGACCTTAAATTATTTTCAAAAAGCCATGTTTTTAATAAACAGGTGAAAAATGCCTTTGCCGAATTCCTTTAATTAACCTAAAATTCAAATAAAATTTAAACAATTTTTTATACTAATTTTATCATAATTGCTAAATCTCAAAAATTTAAATTTATATCTTAATAAATCATATAAATTAAATAAAAATTATATTTAATATTTGATTAGTAAAAAAACACTAATAAAAATAAAAACTAAAAATCCTATTTATCAAAATAATTCTCAATAAATTATATTAATCTATTTTTAAGCTTATCCCTAAAAATATAAAATTTTACTACTATAAAACTAAAAAGGTAATTTTATAATAAAATAAAAATAAAATTAAATTTTTTTCTTAAAAAACTAGATATACTTAAAATCGATTAGTCTTTCGCTTCTATAAAAATATAAATAATAGTTATTCCACAATAAAAATTATACCTAAATAGCTCTTTTAAACTCGAGAAAAATTAATCCTAAAATTTTAATTGATAAACCCTGATACACAAGGTACAAAAATTAAACTCTTCTATTAAAAAATTATTTAAATTTCTTTCTCAATACTAATTTTCTATAATTAATAAACTTTTTTCTTTACCAATAATAAAAATAAAATTTTTTTTTCCAAGTCCATAAAAATTTTTTAACTAAATAATTTTTTCCTTTCAAACTATACTGAATCTACAATATTCTTTTTAATGTAACTAAAACGCTTACTAGCTTTAATTTGGCTTCTAGAGACACTTTCCAGTACCTCTACTTTGTTACGACTTATTTCATTTTAAAGATGAAAGCGACGGGCGATATGTACATATTTTAGAGCTAAGCCATTTTTAAAATTTATAAAAAATTACTTTCAAATCCACCTTCAAAATCTTATTAAAAAAATAAATCCATTTAAATAAATTTATTGTAACCCATTTCTTCCTAACTATAAGCTACATCTTGATTTGATTTTTATCTCTTAAGAATTGTAAATATTTATCCTATTAAAATATTTAAATTACAACGATATGAAAACTAAAAAATTAGGTAACTCAAATCGTGGATTATCAATTATAGAACAGGTTCCTCTGAATAGACTAAAATACCGCCATCTTTTTTGGTTTTCAAGAATATATCTACTAATAACCTAGCTAAAATTTTACTTTTTCAATAATAGGGTATCTAATCCTAGTTTATAAAGAAACCTTACTAGCTTCATTAACCAATTTTAAGCTTATAAAAATATGAAATTTCACTTAAAAAATCCTTTCATAAACTTAAGATTTATAATTAACTATTACTAATAAATTTTTATTGCCTAATTTGTCTAACCGCAACTGCTGGCACAAAATTTGTTTAAACTCTTAAATTTACTATTTCTCAATCTCTTAAATTAACAAATCTTACTACTGTAAATCAACGTAAATTTTTTTCTAAAAATTAAATTTTTCAAACTAAACTTTACATGTAAAATAAACTTGTATAAAAACTATAAGCTAAAATTCCTATAAAAATAGAGACCTAAAAATAACATCAGTAGAAATTTTCCCCCTACTGCCTAAACTTCATGCTTTATTTAAAGCCAAAAATTCTATTTATTTTAAACAATGAAAATCGCCCATTATTAAAATCTTAATCATTATCCCAATGAAATTCATTTTAATAAATCCCTATACTAAATTAATTTTAAAACCCTTCCCTTGAATATTAAAACTAATTAAGTAACCCAATTATCTTTACAATTAATTATTTAAAAGCACCCAACCCTTAGATTGCTAGGTCCTTTTAAGTCCAAAATTGCGCCAATAAACCCAGTTATGTGCTAACCATAACCGCAATTTTCAAAGATTAATCCCATTTTTCTAATTAAAATTACGAAAAACTAATTTTTTTAAATAATAAAAATCAAACCTCCTATAAAGGCCCCTAAACCTCAAATAGTCTAAAATATCCCTACTAGACAAAATTCTAAAAAATTTCAAAAAATTTCAAAAAATTCTCAAAAATTACAAAAATTTCATATTTTTCAAAAAATTTCTTAAAAAAATGAGCCATTTTTCTATGTATAGGTTATGATATAAACCGGGCTGTAAAAAAATATAAAAATTACCTTTCTTGGAGCAACCTAAAAATAACATCAGCAAAATTTTTAAAGCACAAAATCAACCGCTTCAATAAAAAATTTTCCTATGGTTAATACCCTTATAGATTGTCTTCAATCAGAGAAAAATAAATATATATATTTAATCTTATAAAGTATTGATAATTGGGTAAAACAGGTAGTTTTTTTTTTTTTGTATTATTTTTTAATAAGCTTAATAAATAGTTTATTTTTATGCAATTAATATGTACTATTTATATATCTATAAAATTAAATATATATATATAGTAATTACTGTTTTAGAATTGATAGATAATATTGATAATTGATTTATATTCCTAATAATTAATTAAATATAAAAATTTAGTATGTCACTATATTAATATATTTACTCGTAATAATCATATAGTCTATAAGAAATATCGATCATACAGACTATACATCTTTCTCTAAGGTTTTAATTCCAGTTAAGTAGAATAATAACAGATGATTTGAATGATCCTATGCTCTCGCAATGTAGTTTCTTTTCTACATATGGGTAAATTTCAATGAATTATTAAATACTAATGGCTATTATAATAGAAGAATATTTTATATAATAGCGTTTTTGAACTTACCCTGTTTTTGAGACATGCCCAAGAACCCTGGAAAAACATATTCTAACTAATGAAAAAAAAACCCTAAAATGAGGCAAAATCCTAAAATTTTTGATGTAAAAAAATGCAAAATTTTGACAAAAATTTGAAGATTTTTTGACAAAAATTACTCCCTTTTTAATATATAAATTCCCAAGATAAGATTCAACAACACAAAATCCGCCTAGAAAACTGAAAAATTACCCCTCTATTGAGAAATTATAACTATTCTTCTAAATGTTATTTTGAGGAATATTTTTTAAAGAAAAAAATTACAATAATGGGATACCTAATAAAAGGACTATTTTGATAGAATAGAATATGTGGCTTTACCACTCCCATTTTAGGTTATTTTCCCAGTAACCAAAAATAAAGGCAGTCAAATAGTCTAAATATCCCTACTAGACAATTTGAAAATTCAAACAAACCTAATTTTTGATCAAATTTAGGTTATGAATGTCCTTTATTAGCCATTTTATTGGCTTTACCCCTTTTAACTTATTTTTATGCTTTATTTTCTCATACCCCTAAGCTTCCTATTCACTTAATTTAAATTCTATTGGAAAATTCTATTTATTTAGTCTGATCAACTAGGTAAATAGGGCTTCAATTTAAATTGATCGGTTTAAATTGAAAATTACCTTTAAATTTTCCAAAATTGAATTTAAATTAAACGACAGTAGCAGTTCTGAAGATTAGCTAAAATTTTGCCTTAATCAGCAGCCGACTACCGCCTTCCAGGCATTTCTTGGGCTTTACCAAGGATTTAGCCAGAGATGACTCGGAAATTCCAGGCATTTCTTGGGCTTTACCTAGGATTTAGCCAGAGATGACTCGGAAATTCCAGGCATTTCTTAGGCTTTACCAAGGATTTAGCCAGAGATGACTCGGAAATTCCAGGCATTTCTTGGGCTTTACCTAGGATTTAGCCAGAGATTAATTTTTTACTAATTTTTTTATTTTAATAACTAATTATTTATATATAATTAATCATAATATTTATATTAACCTCTTTTCAGTTAGTTAATTTTATTTAGTCCTACATAAACCCTGAACTTACTTTTTCAATAAAAATACCCTTATTAACAATTTAGCTAATAAATTAAACTAATTTATTACGCTAAATTAATAGGGGTATCTTAAGCTTAGACCCTAAATTTATCTTACAATAAAAATACCCTTATTAACAATTTAGCTAATAAATTAAACTAATTTATTACGCTAAATTAATAGGGGTATCTTAAGCTTAGACCCTAAATTTATCTTACAATAAAAATACCCTTATTAACAATTTAGCTAATAAATTAAATCTATAAGCTAAATTAAGACTTTAAATAATTAATCATAATATTTATATTAACCTTTTTTCAGTTAGTTAATTTTATTTAGTCCTACATAAACCCTAAATTTACCTTACAATAAAAATACTCTTATTAACAATTTAGCTAATAAATTAAATCTATAAGCTAAATTAAGACTTTAAATAATTAATCATAATATTTATATTAACCTTTTTTCAGTTAGTTAATTTTATTTAGTCCTAT